ATTGCCATAAATTAATAAAATAATACTTCCATTTATTAATCAGAATAGGCGTATTATTTGAAGAAAGAATTGATTTTCCTTGATATCTAACATAATGCATAAAAGAATCTTTGCATAACTCCAAGATGTCCTGAAATTCATTATGAATAAATACTTTGACAAGATTTTTTAGTTTTCTAAAAAAATATATTCGTTGAAAAAAGAATCCAGAAAATGTTGAACGTAAATGAAAAGATTGATTACGAAGAAAAAAAAAGATGGATTCGTAGTCACATATATGAATATTATATAGGAAAAAGAAAAATCTTGGATTGGTTTTTGGAAAAAACCAATTCTTTGGAAGAATAAACCTATTCCAATTACAATACTCATAGAGAAAGAAACGTAAGAAATGCAAAGAAGAGGCATCCTTCAACCAGTAACGTAGGGTTTGCACCAAGATCTCTAAATGGATGTGATAGGATATTAGTAAATTTGACACAGAATCTAAATGAGACAATTTGTCCTCTAAAAAAGAAAATATTGAATGAATTGATCGTAAATTACGAAATTGATCTACCTCTTTCCTTTCTAAGGAAAAGAGTAATCGAAACGAAAATGGAATTTCAACCGTGACTGCAAATGCCTCAGATAGAATCTGTGAATACAAATTCTTGTTATAAGCAAAAAACCTATTTTGTCTAGAATCAGTATCCAAAATAATCAACGGATTCTGTTGATACATTCGAATAATTAAACGTTTAACGATTATTGAACTAATTCTTTTGTCATAACCCACATTTTCGAACCAAATAGATCTACTTGATCTCTTTAAAACATGATGAGCAAGTGGATAAATATACTCCTGAAAAAGGAGTGAGTATAGGCAGTTGTGTTGCCAAGATCTATTTAGATCTAAATATCCTTGAAATTGATCCATTTGAAATTGGATTGGAATCAAAAGAAACAGAAAGTAGTCCATTTATTGACTATGAACGGATATATAGTGCGATGCAGTCAAAAACAAAGCAAAGTGTTATAGTAATAAAATACTAGATATCTCGGGAACAGGTAGACTCATCAACAGACTCTCTATCCTCTCTTTCAATCTAAATAGTTTATATTTGTTTCTAGGATAACAAAACAAGATGGGTTAGAAATCCTTTATTTTTCAAACCAATCGCTCTTTTGATTTTTGAAAATCAAAAATATTTATCAATATGCTGCTTCTTCTACACATTTATGTCGAACCCAGAATAGGACATAACTAATAATTAGGACTTATTTGATTAATAACAACGAAAATAGATAAGATATTCGAATCATGCACTCAAGGAGAATTCTTCCCCCGTCCTGGGCACTAATATATTTTTAACATCTAATTAGATCGGGAAATCATTCAAATTTAGAACAAGAGCTCGTTGCTCTTTTTTTTTTTCTTCTAAAAAAAAACTTAATTGAAGTCGGAAAACTCTATCCATTTATTCATTCGACCCGATTCTGATTCTGAATTAATTTCATTTTTTTGCACTCCCAAATTCAAATAAGTTTTAGAACCGATCCAGTTAAAGTAAAACTGAAACATTCTCAGAATTCTATATTCATACGACATGCTGTTTTTTCCAGTCATTCCTTTCAGGATCAGTCGTGGTCTTACAAAGTCTACCAAAGGTATGAATGAATCCCTTACTTCATTGAAGTGTGTAAAAGATGCTAGCCGCACTTAAAAGCCGAGTACTCTACCGTTGAGTTAGCAACCCGAAGAACAAAAAATTGGCAATGTTTGGTTGGATAAAAAACTAAAGAAATAAAATTGAACCACACACGCAAAACATCAAACTAGCCATCGAAAATTTTCAATTCTTAAATAAATAAGAATTTTCGAAATTCCCATTTATTTAATGGTCAAAAAAAAGAATATTTTTCAGATAAAAAACAAAAAAGAAACGAAATAAAAAATATATTTTGACTGAAGCCAAGTAAAAAACAAAGGAAGTAAATGCATCTTTTTATCCACGATCGAATTATATTCGATCAAGAGACTCTTGTCAATATATAGAAAAGAAGACAGGGTAAAAAAGAGTGTTAAGAAACAAAGGGAGGGATAGGGGGATCTACTAGAAAAAAGTTCAAAAACTAAATAAAAATTTCCCCCTTCTCCTTTTTTTTATTAATTGAATTTCTTACGAAATTCAGAAAAAACCCCCGCCCTTTTAAAAATATCAAAAAGAGTTCCTGTAGGTTGAGCACCCTTTTCAAGAAAATAGAAAATAGCAGGAGTATTTAAATAGGTTTGACTGTTTATAGGATCATAAACACCCATTTTACACAGCTCTTTTCCTTCTCTGCGGGATCGACCATCGATTGCAACAATTCGATAAACAGCTCATTGGGATAGATGTAGACGAATTCTAACTCCCCCCAGAAACGTATACGAAGTTTTCGCCTCGTACGGCTCGAGAAATTGAAGTGATGCCATATATACAAAGTCAAATAGATCCATAAAGAAATTAGACTAATTAAGTATTAATAAAAAACCAAAAACACACATTTTTCTTCTCATAACTCAAGTTGGATAACTATGAAATAGCTCAAAATAAAATCAGAAAAGCCTATTCATTTTTTGAGTAGTCTCTAATCCATCTTTTTTTGTCCCCATTAAAACAAACTCGATTTTGACCCTTCGTTCTTAATCTAGTTGTCGAAACAATAAAAAAGGGGAATTTTCTTGTTCCAAGATACTTTATCTTTACCGCAAATCATTGGGTTTATACATTACTTCGGTGACTAAAAATTGCTTGAAAATGGCAGCAACATGCCCCTTTTTTCGATAACAGATTCATAGAAAAGAGGAAAAAAATCACTAACAAAGTTGTTAAAACGTATTAATTAGCACTAACCCTAGATCCCTTGCCCTTGAGAAAAGAATCAATAGTTTCGACTCGAGCTACATCACGTACTATTTTACACTACAATCCTAAAAAAAAAAACGAAGGTTCTGGTGTAAGAGAACAAAAGATGTCGAGCCAAGAGCACATTTCTAATTCAAATGGTGGATATAAAAATCCACAGACGATCCTGTCTGTCAAGCCGCACGTTGCTTTCTACCACATCGTTTCAAACGAAGTTTTACCATAACATTCCTCGGGGTTTGAACTGGTATGTAATTGATTCAATTATGGAATCAAGAATAGTCATTTGTTCGTTCGTTATAGTTATTCCATAGGAATGCATATTTTTTTTTTTTCAATTTCTAGGACTGACTGCTTTTTTTACGAAGTCGTAGCAAAAAAAAAATTTCATACCAATTTTTCTTTTTTCAGTTTCTTTTTTTCAATGAATTATGCTAGTTTTTAGTTTCTTTCAAACGAAAAGAGATCCATTTTTCAATCCGAAATCGAACGAGAAAGATTAGAAAAGCGAATATAATATTAGGAATTGCAAAATTTTTGTTATTGAATCCCCATTTCATCTTCAAAGCATCAAATACTTATAAAAAAAAAAACTATTCAATTAAATAGTTTTTTAATAAAAATTGAAAAAACACTCAATTTTTCGATAGAGGCAAACTACTGATCAAATAGATTCATCAAAATCAGGCATCCAAAAATTCAACCTCATTAATTACAAAAACAAAAATAGAGACTGAAAAAAGTAAAGTCTTCTATTCTTTTAGTTCATACTGAAAAAGAATAGAAGCAAAAATTCATGCTTTTCTTTTAGGAGTAGTTTCGGCTGATTGAACGGGTTAAATAACGCTTAGTTAAAGAAACTAACTTGAAATTTGAAATAAAAAAAAAAAAGGGGGGAATCCACTATAAATATAGCATATATGAATTACTTATTAGTCCATACATTTCGATACATTCAAAATACATAAGGTATAACTATAACATTTTTTTCTTACTACCTTATTCTATATTCTATTCATTTTATCTGCTTAATTTCATCGAATTTGCATTAGACACCGTCTATTGAAATGAGTGTGCTCGATTATTAATCGTTATGTCTCGATTATTAAGCGTTATGTTATAATAACTATATGAATAATCGTTATATTAGAGGTTAAGGCTTTTCAATTAACTACTTTCTTTTAGCTTAAGCAATAATAATAGTAACTACTCTATACTACTCTATACTAAGAGTATAGAATGAAGGCAGAGAGGTAAGGGGGGGTTCAATCTGTTGTTAATTTATTTGAAATTAATTTCAAATTCTTGAAATCTATAGTTCCTATGTTATCGAAATCACAACTTGATTCAGATCCATTTATGACAATCTTTCGATATTCTAAAAATATCGATATTCTATCTTTCTAGAATAGAAAAGGGGATTCTCTGGGACGGAAGGATTCGAACCTCCGAATAGCGGGACCAAAACCCGTTGCCTTACCACTTGGCCACGCCCCATTTGTCTTTCTGTTGAATCAATACTAATACTAATGTTTATTAGTATTAGTATTGATTGTTCGTCAATTCCAATCAAAAAATAGATTGTTCCTAGGATTTTGCACGTAGAGCTAGAGGCAAAAATTAATTTATTGATCATTAGATAGAATTTAATTAAAATATTGTCTAAAATACGATTTCTTCTATTCTCCTTTCTCTTTTATTTTGAAAATAAAACGGTTTTAAATTGGGTGAGTTTTCAAAAAAAGATTTTTTTTAGTTTTCTTTTTCGGTTTTAACAGATACCCAATAAAACTCAATCAAAATCAAATTATCTCCAAGTTCAATACAGGAACAAAATATTTATTATGCTTAATATCTTTAGTTTGATCTACTTCTGTTTTCATTTCAACCTTCATTTGAATTCAAGTAGTTTGTTAGTAGTCAAATTACCAGAGGCCTACGCTTTTTTGAATCCTATCGTAGATATTATGCCAGTAATACCCCTTCTGTTTTTTCTATTAGCCTTTGTTTGGCAAGCGGCGGTAAGTTTTCGATAAGATGTTGAGTAATGTACATTATTGATCCAAGAAAGAAAATGCTAATAATTATTTGATAAACTTTAGAATATGAACCCTTGATGTAAACAATTGATAATTGGAATTATTTTCTCATTCTGATTCTTTTTACAAACTTTTCTTTTGAATTTATTTCATTCTTTGATTTAGTGAAACCACTTTTGAGCCCCCAATACGAGGTAGGAAAGGATGGAGATAGGAAAGAATCCTTTTTGAAATCAACCGACTTTTTGGGCAAATATATTTTATTTTTTAGTTCTTTTTCTAGAAACCGTTTTGTTTATTGGTGTCGAAATAGGATATGTGATAGAAAAAAGGATAATCTATTCTCTCTCTTTTTTTTTTCAAAAAATGTGATTTTGGAGATTGTGTAATGCTTACTCTCAAACTCTTTGTGTACACAGTAGTGATATTCTTTGTTTCTCTCTTTATCTTTGGATTCTTATCTAATGATCCAGGACGTAATCCCGGACGTGACGAATAGAAGAAAAGAAGGACTTTATTTTACATTGTAAAATTTCAAAAAGAGATCAAATATCAATTCACCAACAAAAACGGAAAGAGAGGGATTCGAACCCTCGGTACGAAAAACTCATACAACGGATTAGCAATCCGACGCTTTAGTCCACTCAGCCATCTCTCCCAATTTTCGATTGTAAAATCTTACTTTTGAAAAGTAAGATAGAAAAAAAAAACTCCTCTCTTTCCGTATGTCTCGTTATCTTTATTAAAATTCGATTTTCGATTCGAATTCTAATCATATTAGATCAAATCCATTCTATTCTATCTATATATATATTGAAAAAACAAGAGTCGAAAGAATTCGTTCAAAAAGCAAAAAGAAAGAAAATCAAAAATATTTCTCTTCAGTCGAAATATATTGTTTCTTTTCTTATCCTGGCTTGGTTCGTACCTAGCCAGGACTTTTTTTGTACCAAATAATATAGATTTAGATTCCAATTACAAAATGAAAATTCTTTTTTTTTTTTGATTGAATGAAATATCATGATAAGGACAATTTTTATTCGAGTCTATATCCTAGACTCAAAGTTTCATTTTATTCTTCTAGTGATATTGAATTATTGACTTCTATTTTCTTTTTTCCTGATTTTTAATCAGAATCGACTTAATAATCTAATTCGAATATTAGTAATATCCTTGATTTTCTTTCTTTTTTCTTCCCCCTCCTCGTACTCTTAGTAGTACTGTAACTTGTTATTGAGTTATTAATAATTAGGAGTCCTAATTATTAACTAATTTATTGAAATCAACCTGATTCGGTCTAATAAAAAAACTAAAACACACCTAGGCTATCATTTTCAGTAGTATTTTCGGATTCTATCTCTTATTCGGATTCTGATTACGTCTTATTACCTTCTTTTCTTATTCGACAAAAGATTTAGTTATACACAATAATGACATTGTAGCGGGTATAGTTTAGTGGTAAAAGTGTGATTCGTTTTAGTAATCCCTTTTAGAGTTAATGGGTCCCTCGGATTTACTGCATATTCCGAACAAAAACTTTTTTTCTTAAAAGGATTCAATCCTTTCCTGTATCTTCTTATTAAATAAGAATAAGAAGTAGTCGAGGAAGAATCGAAATTCTCGTGATTTGAGTCCAAGGTTCCAAGTTTTTCTAAATTTTGAAAATTGGATTATCAAATAGCGAAACACAATTTGTTTTATTGCATCAAGACTACCAATAACTATGCGTATACATAAAGGATCCATGGATAAAGATAGAAAAGTGTAGTTCGAATCGTAACTAAATCTTCAATCTTTCGCTATTAACTATTTCTAGAAATGAAATAGTTAGAAATAGAAAGAAGAAAGATTAAAGAAAAATAGCTTATCTATAAAATAAGGATGTCTTTATTTTCCGAAGGACATTAACCTTTTTTAAGTTTTAGCTCGGTAGAAAGAAAAAAACTTTTCCTAAGGATTCTATTACATTACATCAAATAGAAATAGAGAACGAAGTAATTAAGAGAATATTGCTGGAATACTCTATTCCATATTCCCGAGAGAGGGGATTGTCTAGAAAGCCTAATCTCTTTGAATGCATTCAAAGAGACAGCTGACATAGATGTTATGGTTCAACAATTTTTTGCTTTCATTCCGGTCGGATTTCAATCTTGATAGATCCATAAAGAAGCCGAATGAAATCAAAGTTTCATGTTCGGTTTTGAATTAGAGACGTTAACAATGCTGAATCAACGTCTACTATAACCCCTAGCCTTCCAAGCTAACGATGCGGGTTCGATTCCCGCTACCCGCTCTATTAGAATGATCTAGTATTCTAGATCAAAAGCAGATTTTAATATTCAATATCATTAATCTTATATTCTATAATAATCTTATATTCTATCATATAAGAATATTTTTCTATTCTCAGTGTACCTTTAACATTGAATAGAGAGTTACCTAGATTCTACCCCATAGATATCATCTTTTTAAGAACACCAAACAAGAAGTCATAAAGCAAGAAATGTGAAAAAAAGCGTCCATTGTCTAATGGATAGGACATAGGTCTTCTAAACCTTTGGTATAGGTTC